CGGATCCATCTCACATCAATAACGCGACCTCTTCCACCTATAGGCAGTTTTAGAGAAGTTTCTTTTGCAGTGTATACCTGAATTCCAAGTATGGCTCGTAATAATCTATCCTCTGGAGCATACGACGATTCGTTTGCCGTCTGAGGCGTTAATTTACCTACTAAAATATCACCTGTTTCTACCCAAGATCCCAGCATCACAACTCCATTTCTGTCTAAATTGCGGAATAAATGAGCCTCTAGATGCGGTATTTCCTTAGTGATTCTTTCAGGTCCTTGGCTTGTCACATGAGTCTGAATTTCATATTTCCGGATGTGAAAAGAAGGATAAATATCTTCATATACTAGACGTTCGCTAATTAGTACTGCGTCTTCAGAATTGTAACCTTCCCACGGCATATAAGCTACTAATACGTTTTTTCCTAAAGAGAGTTCCCCACCAACTGTAGCCGCACCGTCCGCTAAAATTTGTCCCTTTTTAATGCATTTACCCCGCGGAACCTGAGGTTTTTGATGCATACAAGTATTTTTGTTGGAACGTTGATAGATAACTAATGGAATACTTATAGTAGTAGTAGTGTCCCCATTACTTGATAAAATAATTTTGTGAGGATCAGTATAAATGATCTTTCCCTCGTGTTCGGCTATAGCGGAAACCCCCGAATCTAGAGCCGTTTGGCGTTCCAGTCCAGTTCCAACAATGCACCTCTCGGACTGAGAAAGCGGAACTGCTTGGCGCTGCATATTAGAACTCATTAAAGCCCGATTCGCATCATTATGCTCGATAAAAGGAATGAGGGAAGCCCCAATAGAAAAATATTGGAAGGGAAAAATATTTCTAAGATGAATCTGTTCCCATGCAATAGTCAGAAACTCTTGACGGTATCGAGCTGGAACAACCTGTTCTTCCTGAATACACCGATTCAAGGCCAAAGAATTTCCTGCTGCTACCATATAATATTCATCTCTATTTGGTGATAAATAAACTATCTGTGCCTCTTTTGATCTTTCAGATATTTCATAAAATGGACTCTCTATGGATCCCCAATGGCCAATCTTCACATGAATGGCTAAGGATCCAATAAGTCCAACATTGATTCCTTCGGACGTGTCAATTGGACAAATACGTCCATAGTGGCTAGGATGAATATCTCGTATCCGAAAACTAGCAGTTCGCCCCGTCAATCCTCCAGGACCCAAATAACTCAATTTTCGCCCATGAATGATTTGTGTCAATGGATTAGTTCGATCCAAAACTTGAGATAAAGGATGTAGGCCAAAAAACGATTCATAAGTGGTTGTTAATGAAGTTGAAGTTACCAAATTTTGAGGAGTCGGTATCAATTTATGCCGAATTGTTCCAGATATAGTTCCTCGAACCGCGTTTTCTAAACGAACAAGAGCCAATCCGAATTGATCCTGTAGCAGATCCGCTATAGAACGAATACGTTTATTTTTCAAGTGATTCATATCATCAAGTGTACCCATTCCAAACTTCATTCCGATCAAATGATCCGCAGCAGCCAATACATCTTGTGGTAACAAAAATGTATTGTTCTGGGGTATATCAAGATTCAGTCTCCGGTTCATATTTCGTCGACCAATCCTTCCTAATTCACATCTTTGTTGAAAAAATTTCTTTTGTAATTCCTTACATAAGGACTCAGAAAATACCGGATCCCCGCCTACACAAGCAAATTGTTGATAAAATTCCAAAATAGCATTTTCTTTTGACCCAATCTTTGTTTTCTCCTTATCATTCGGGAAAGACAAGAAAATTTCAGGGTAACAAACATTATCTAGAATTTCTCTTAGATTCGAACCCATAGCCGATGATAGAACTAGAATAGATATTTTTTGTTTCCTACTCACACGGGCCCATATCCTTGTTTTTCTATCAATCTCTAATTCCGATCTTCCTCCCCAATCTGATATTATGGTGCTGGTATAGACAGAAATTCCCTTATGGTCCAATTCTGAACGGTAGTAAATACCAGGACTTTGCAATATTTGATTGATCACAATTCTGTATATTCCATTTACTATAGAGGTTCCCAGGGAATTCATTAGAGGAATGTTCCCAATAAAAACGGTTTGTTCTTGCATATCTCTACCGGTTTTCCAAATTAATCCCGCGGGTACATATAATTCAGAAGAATATGTGAGTGATTCATACACAGCATCTCTTTCGTTTATCAAGGGTTCTACCAATTGATATCTTTCTACAAATAATTTCAATTCAATTTCTTGATCTGTATCTTCAATTTTTGGAAACTTATGAAATTCTTCCGTCAAGCCCTCATTAATGAACCTACAAAATCCCTCAAATTGGATCTGACTAAATCCAGGTATTGTGGACATTCCCTCATTTCCAACATTCCGGAGCATCTTAATTTGAAGTTTCCTGTTTATCGTTATCGAAAAAATCCCATTATTAGCTCACTATTTATCGAACCATATGGATCGGTCTAGCAATGATGGAATGTATATTCTGTTTACTGAATCACATGAAATTTTAGCCAACCCCATATATGTATTTCATACGTATGAACGGAAATGAGACAGAAGAATGAAGAGATTTTTCGATGCAAGTTCGAATTTGTGACAGGTACAAATTACAAATGGAAATGAATTGATAAAGCATTCCCGGAAAAATTTCGTGACTTACCTTATGGAGTCTTAGATAAAATATCAAAATTCATCCAATTTCTACCTATTATTATGATATTACGATCAGATTGATTGGGTACCAAAAAAATAAATGGATATGGATTCAGAATAAAATCGAATCTCTATGAATTGAATGAGATAAAGAAAGACAGAAGCAATATGGAGTTTCCCTTTTTAGCATACTGAATTTCATTTCATGTTCAAAAAACTTTTCGGATTCTTTTCTTTTTTTGCTAATAAAATATATAGAATATGATTGAATTGCGTAATAAGAGTAGTATTTTATTTATTTTATTAAGTGCATGCCGATATAGCTATCTACCTATTCGCATATCACATTGGCAACAGAGGTCAAGTCGCACTATATCATAATTTCTATTTTTTCTATTGCATATAGAAAATGAAAAAATAAAGAAAAAATAAAGCATGACGATTCCCTATAGGGATATGTACATAAGAAAGACTCGCCCCGGTATCTGTGTAATAATTTCTGTTTTTTTATTTTAGGGGTTTACATATACACATATATATTGTTATAATTGAAATATTGAAATTTGAAATTGAAAAAAATTGATTATTGAAAATAATTGATACTTATTTACTGATTAGTCATAAATCAATTTGATTTTGTTATGCCATTAAGGAAACCCAACAATTTGAGATACAAATTGAAGAACCTTTCACTAATTCAAACACTAATTCAAAACAAATAAAATGGTTAATGGTTCCAATTAATGGTTCCAATTTGCCCTGAATTTTTCAGTCACAGACTGAATATTTTTGATCTTATCAATAGAAGGAGAAGGGCGGTTTTTAAGGAGTGTGCGTTTTGAGATATAACCAATCAAAAAGAATAATCTAAACTGGATCCAATAAAAAAAAGAATTAGTAATAGAATATGGATGGATACCATTTGATTTTATCCATTTTGGATCGGATTTGGTTTGGCGACATGGCCAAGTGGTAAGGCGGGGGACTGCAAATCCTTTATCCCCAGTTCAAATCTGGGTGTCGCCTGATCAACAAAAAACTGTGGATTTTGTATTCTGCTGATTTAACTCGACGAGACAAATTCTGTCCCCGGAGAAGCAGAGGAAAAAGAATAATCCTATCGATAAGAATCTGTAGTTCTAAAAAAAGGTAAAATTTTTTTCTCAAAATCCAGGTTTTGGGTGTGGCCCAAACCGGTACAAATAGGGATGAAGTAAGCCTTACTTATTAATATGATTATGATTGGTTCCGACATTTGTTTTATCAAAACAAGAAAATAAATAATGAGAGTCAATTCTGGGATTCATAACTACGAAAGTAAGAGGTCGGAAATCTTGGTTTGGTATCCAAAGGTTCCTAAAGGACACTCCATTTTTGCTCCTAGGATTGAAGAAGAGATTGTAGAAAAGACTATCAAGAATTCCTAATTATCTTACACTACCATACCACTACTAAAGTTGTGTCTACTGACTCTGTCTGGAATTAGATTGGATAGGCTGATGGGAAATCCATTTAGAAGTTGTGGAAAGGACTGAAGATACTTTGTATCCGGACTCACGAGAGTCTCTGAGTACTCAAACATTCAATCAGGATAGTTGGCCAGCTCTTATTCTTATTTCTTATAGAGTTTCTTATAGAGTTATAGAGTAGAGTAAAAGTCAAGGTTGAAAAACAAGAAAATTTCTTTGCCCGTGTAAGGTAAGGGGATTACGAAAAAAAGAAAGAATGTATGTAATACGGGTGATGGTGTTTCCCCATTTTTTTGATGGTGTTTCTCCATTTTTTCACAGAAAGAAAAGCGGTAAGGCTTAGATCAAATAGGAAATAGAGGTATCTTATAGATAGTTATCTATCTTGATGGTATATTTTGATGTCTTTTGCTTATGAAAAGAAAAGGGGTAAAAAACAATAGGTCTTAGTATTCCTACATGTTCCATTAGGATCGGAGTATTCCTTTGCTATTTCATTTTCCAAGAAAAGGTGTGTGTATCGTATTTGTACTTAATGCTTCCCAATTCGACCAGAAATCTTATAACGAGTGGATTCATTGGATTGGTTCATTAATAGCCTTAAGATTCTATTTTGACTTTGCGCCATCAATTCCACTATGATTAGTGATCAATAATGAAATAATTCCTTCATAGAGATAGGAGACATAATTCATATGGATATAGTAAGTCTCGCTTGGGCTGCTTTAATGGTAGTCTTTACATTTTCCCTCTCACTCGTAGTATGGGGAAGGAGTGGACTCTAGGGGTACTACTAATTGAGTAATCAATTGAGTAATTGAATTGTATCAATTGTTTAATTGATCATTTTGCGAAGCTTTAAAAAGAGAATGTCTCTGTTTCAAAATTATACTGAAATGAAATACAGTAATGAATAAGAAAATATAATAATGAATAATAACCGTTCGATCAAACAATGAATGATTGCTATAGTTGTATTTCGAAACTCAAATCTACGCATGATAGGAAATTTTTCCAACCGAATTCTTCCTAAATATTCTATTTTGATAAACCAGCTCTATGGATATTACAATGAAAAAACCCAGAAATTCAATTGGTTTTTTCTTTTTTTCTTTATTTGTTTCCCTCTTTCTTTACTTTTACTGTTCTAAGAGAATAGAAAGTCGTTCCGCTATTCTATTCTAATAATATTAGATTTAGATTACGGCAATACATACTTTCTATTGGAAGTGACTAGTTGTTGTCCAAAGAAAAGAAGTTCTACACATAATAAGATTAGATCTTTCTTCCGTTCCGCGATACGTGGATCGCGCATTTCGCCTTTCTTTTAGGCCCTAGAAAATTTTGATGCTTTTTTTACTCATTACTCATCTGATGTCATGTTTAAGCATAAAAAATTGGGAGGGGCTACTCTATTAATCTACTCCTTTTCCAGATCTGAAGAAGTTATCATAGATCATAGAATAGAACTCCGCGAAGTTCTATTCTGTTAATGGATCAAGCAATGACTTCTTGGGATGGGAAATCTAACAAAATCAAAATAAAAAGATTCTTTGGTTTCGTTTTCTTTTCTCTTTTTTGATTTTGTTAGATTTCTAGTGGATTAGTATATGCCCATACTATTCTTGCTCCATCGATTCTTTTGATAGATCTCGGAACCTATCCTATATATAAATTCTAAGAAAGCTAGGAATTAGAAGAGTTGGCCTTCGATTATTTTGGATTGATCGAAATACACACAAGTAGGTATAGCAAAAAAAATCGAATTGGACTGCTATTTTGATACTTAGATATACATCTAATCTATGTACATATATATTGTATATTGATCTAGATATGGGCTTTCCCTATATAAAATAAAAGAAAAAAAGGCTATATCCGTATACAATATAACTTTCTATGAAAATTATGAATATGATAACAAATACTATACAATACTAGATAGTATGGTAGAAAGAACTATATATAATTCTTTCTACCATACTATCTCGGCTCAGATACTACTATCTCAGATACTTATTATCTCAGGTATTTATGATTCCAGCCAGATCATTTCATTTAAGACTTGGAGTTTGAATCTGTTTCTTTCATTTCTTCAATCATTGATAAGAACTAATGATTCAAGTTTCAGTCAAATTAATCATTTTGACTGACTGTTTTTACGTAGATGATAAGTAAAAAAGCAGTAGGAACTAGAATGAACAGTGCAGTAGCAATAAATGCTAGAATATTGACTTCCATAATCTCATTGTTTTTTTACTTTGCAATAATTCGGGATCTAATCCCATAGAGATGAGAAATTTGATTCCTGTAACTGTAAATTCAATGGGATGAATTGCATCCTGATGATACTGAATCGGATCAATATTATGAATAACAATATATGATCCATCAAATCGATTCACCGTCGAGAATTGAATAGTATAACATAGGAAGATCTTTTATCCATACTAAATCTGAAATGGGATTCTTTATTGAATCAGGAATCCCATTGAATTTTCATCCTTTTCCGCTTTTTCTTTTCTTTCTATAAATAACCCTATCGTCTTCCTTATATACTCCTCCTTCGTTCTTCGTTATACTTATACATACAATTATGTTATGAGGTATTGTATAACTGGTATTCTATGGATCACACACAGATCCAAAGGGTAGAAGTGAGATGGAAAAGGGACGGATTAAGTATAAATAAAAGATCTAATAGAATTCCAATAACCTGACAAGTACTCTGTCGAGGTAATTAGGTTAAGTTCGTTGTGTATCGTAGAATAAACGAATACAATTTGCGTATGTACTCCCGGTAAAAATAGGGGCACTCTATTCTATTTCATTCATCAAGAAAATCGAAAAAGAAAAGCAGACGAGTATCTCTTAAAATACTAAATATAGGAATACTATCGATTGTACGAATCATCTATACGAATCATCTATATATGTTATGTCTCTCCCTTAGCAATCGGAACTAGTGGAAGAAATGGATGAAAATTCCCGTATTTGTCTGATGATAAATGCGAAATGAAAAACAAAAGAAAAAAACAAAAGAAATAAGGATCCCCGTTGGGGATTAGATCTTGCTCCCTGTCTCCTTTTTCACAGAAAATGGAGAAATTAATTTCTCCATTCATCGGATCAGATCCTAGTTCGGGACTGACGGGGCTCGAACCCGCAGCTTCCGCCTTGACAGGGCGGTGCTCTGACCGATTGAACTACAATCCCGGCGAGGTAAGCGAGGTGTATGGTATACATATTCGTAATGGTTTCAGAAAACCATTTTCTTCGTCGTCTTGTAACAGAAACACGAATGATATACTAACTGATATCATATACACGTAGATATGGACTATAGTGAAAGTAACACGGATTACCAGTAACCTATGTTTTTTTATTGCTAAAAATGGATAATCAACCTTTCAGTGAGAAAAAAAAAACGATTTTTCCTTTCATAATCTTTGATTAAGTATTATGAATCTAGATCGTTAGAAAGATCAGAACGAATCAGAAAAAATGGATAGAGAAAAAAAATGCCTGATCCGTAAAAGAGAAAGAGTCCATTTTTTTTGTTTCTGGAGGACAAATTGCTTATATCATTTCATTGGTTATATCATATTCATTTCATGGAGCGGCGAATTTTTGGGCCGAGCTGGATTTGAACCAGCGTAGACATATCGCCAACGAATTTACAGTCCGTCCCCATTAACCGCTCGGGCATCGACCCAGGAAGAATTCATTCTAGGCTTATTGATAATCCATGATCAACTTCCTTTCGTAGTACCCCCAGGGGAAGTCGAATCCCCGCTGCCTCCTTGAAAGAGAGATGTCCTGAACCACTAGACGATAGGGGCATATCCGCCCGACCGTCATCATACTATGATGATAGTATGAGTAGTTTTTTGGAATTGTCAATATAATCTAATGATATGACTAGATCCGAACACTCTTTTCTACGTTTATGTTATGATTTCATAGAATTTTGGATTGGATTGGCTGGTTCATTCATGAACCAGCCAATCCAATTTTATATAGTGTTCATATAGCGAAAGGAGGTATAAGATTCCGTCAGTTCAGGCCGTGATTGGTCCGAAAGAACAGAAAGTGGGGTAAAACCCCACTTTCTGTTCTTTTCTTCATTTTCCACTCATTTCATTAATTTTAACTTAACTCGTTGCTTCGCTCATTGTTCAGATAAAATATGCCTATTACTATCTCACATTACATTAAGTCAGAAAATGAAAAAACCATAGAAATTTTCTTTTTTATTTATTTTATAAGAATTCGGTTCAGGGTACGAATACCCTTATTATATGATTCAATAAAATCTATTGAATCTATGTCGATGTCAGATTGGATTGGTACATATATCAATCAAGTGAATCTTGTTTTAATGGGTTACTAAAAGTAAACAAATGGGGTCGGTCTTGAAACAATTCACTGCATTATTCAAAAATCAAATAAAAATGGACCCACTTCACTTTTTGGGGGGTAAATCAATTTGATTTACTCCTATGATATTATATACATATATTATGCAGTAGACTCATAACGGAAAATGGCTATAATTCATGAATCGAATAAAAGAAAACGGGCCCTTTTAACTCAGTGGTAGAGTAACGCCATGGTAAGGCGTAAGTCATCGGTTCAAATCCGATAAAGGGCTTTTTCCACTAAACTCCATTTTTCCACGAAACTCAAGTTTTAGTCTTTGTTTTGGGGTGGAGAATAGAGATATTCTTTTTATTTGTAAAAAGAAAAGGGTAACCACCATCACCATTATAATGACTAATGACTTCTGATTATTACAAGTTATAGTTAGAAAGTTAATTAAACATTATTCATTATTATCATTATTAATATAATAATGACTAATTTTATTAGAACTAGTCTACCTTGTACTGACAAAGTAGTCCTCTTCATGTCTAATTATTCAAGTTTTTCTTTTTGGACAGGACTATTCTAGAATATTCTAGATGTCCAATTGCTATTATGAATCGCCAAACCAAAGTATTCTTACTTCGCCATTGTTCTTATCAAATCCAAAGTTCTTATCAAATCCAAAAATGAAATTATAAATCAAGAAAAAGTAAATGGACCTAGCCCATTGAATGACGGCTATATCGGCTATTCTGATATATAAATTCGATATAGATGAAATTGTACAAGCAGATTTTTTTATTTTCTTAGACCACGTAAGTCAAGAATTTGTCGAAATTTCCGATTTAATCAATCTTGTTCTTACTGGATGCTCTATGGGAATAAATCGATATTCTTTTCTGCTACATAGAAAAGTTTATTTCGAAAATATATTTTTCAATATCTTTCCTTGATTTTAGAATCAGATATTGTTTTGTTCTTCCGCCAATGCAATAGAGAACCAATGTGAGAAAGGGACTTTCATTTCTAGTCTACCTTAAATATTTAATCCAGTTTAGGGGCAGGAAAAAAACTCTTTTTTTGTTTGACCTGTTAAAAGATATACTCTGGAATATGAGTCATAGGACAATTCAGGGTTCAAATACTTATTTTTATTTTTATTTTATATAGTTTTTTTTATTTATTTATATAGTATTTATATAGTATTTATTTATATAGTATTTATATTTTATATAGATATATTATATTATATAGATTTATATAGATATATTATATTATATAGATTTATATAGATATATTATATAGTATTAAATTTAATTAAATTAAGTTATAAGAGATATAGTATTAAATTAAGTTATAAGAGAAGTATAATATAAGGTATAAGGACTAATCGAATCGAGCTCATGGATTTATTTACCTAGATCGGTTTGTGGCCAAAAAGAAGAATTTGTATCTTCGAAACCCATTGTAAGGGGCATAGAACGAGAAATCGTCCACAGATAA